TATACCACTTCTACGAATAGCTCTTAATGCCGCATCTCTTCCCAGACCGGGACCTTTTATCATTACTTCTGCTCTTTGCATGCCTTGATCCGCTACTGTTCGGATAGCATTTCCTGCTGCGGTTTGAGCGGCAAAGGGTGTCCCCCTTCGTGTACCTTTGAATCCACAAGTACCGGCGGAGGACCAAGAAATCACCCGACCTCGTACATCTGTAACAGTCACAATAGTATTGTTGAAACTAGCTTGTACATGAATAACTCCTTTTGGTATTTTACGAGTATGCTTACGCGAACCAATACGCCCATTTTTACGCAAACTTTTTTTAGGTATAGGTTTTGCCATATTTAATTATTTCATAAAAATAAGTCCAAGATATATGGTATGGATATATCCATTTCATGTCACAAACGCATCTTTTATTATTTTTTAACTAGAATTTATATTCGATTTGATTTTTTTTTCTATATTAATTATATTTTTTATTTTTTTTTAGAAAGCCTTCGTTTATGAAAATATTATCCCTGTCTTTGTTTATGTTTTGGATTGTAACAAATTACTATAATTCGTCCCCGTCTTCGAATCAATCGACATTTTTCACAAATTTTACGAACAGAGGCCCTTATTTTCATATTTATCATTCCTTAATAAGTTAATTCAAAAGTTTTGGAAGAAAATAAGGTTTCCTTACATTTTGAACTTCTAATTGTAGCCTTCTCTGCAAAAATAAAAATAATGTTGAAGTTGAAAAACATCCTAATTAAAATGACTTATTTGTATTCATTATATAAAGAAACCTGAAACATACTCAGGGGAAGTTATTTATTTAGTAATTAAATTTTCGTGAATCCCCCCCCCCTTTTTTTATTCGAGTTAAACCCGTTTCGCGTATTCACCCTTGTATATAATTATAGAATATATACTTGTATATAATATCTAAATAATAATATATAAATATAAGGGGTGTGAAGTTATATTAGAAATTGGAGTTTTCTTTTTTTTTTTTTTAATGGATAAAAATTTCGCATATAATTCGGATGTTTGAACGATTACCATATATAACATAAAACTTCTCCTCCTATTCTTTCTAATCGAGCTTCTCGATCTGTCATTATACCTCTCGAAGTTGAAAGAATTACAATACCCATACCCCCTAAAATTCGCGGGATTCGTTGATAATTAGAATATATTCGTAGACCGGGTGTACTGATCCTTTTTAAATTTAAAAAATTTTTATATGATCCTTTCCTATTTCTTCTGTACCGTAGAGTTAAAACTAAAAAATATTTGTCGTTTTCTATATGTTTTCTGACGTTTTCGACAAAACCCTCTCGTAAAAGTATTTTTACAGTGTTTTCTGCGATGTTAGTAAATGGTATTTGAACCATTCCTTTTTTATTCATATCAGCATTTCGGATATAGGTTATTATATCAGCGATGGTATCCTTACCCATAGTAAAAGAAAATGATTGTTGCCTGTTACTTTCTATATAATCAACATGCTCCTTTATTCCATTTATTATTCTCTTTTTATTTTCTATTTCTTTCTATTTGTATATATATTTATTATTATTATATATTTATATATATATTATTATTATATATATTATTCTATATATATATATATATATTTTTATTTTATTTTTATAGGGTTATCAAGTATTAATCTGAAATATATTTGAAATAGATAATAATTGCTACCTCTAATACTTAATAATAATTACTCCAAAAGGGATATATGTGAGATAAACTAGATTAATTAATTGAATCCATTTTTTTTCACAAAATAATATAATGTATCCATATTAAAATTAAAGTTTCGTCTTATAATACTTCAGGTGCTAATGAAACTATTTTAGTGAAATTTAACTGTCTTAATTCCCGGGCGATTGCACAAAAGATTCGAGTTCCTTTTGGATTTCCTTCTTGATCAATGACAACTGCAGCATTATCATCATACTGAATTATTATACCGTTGCTACGTTTGAGTTCTTTACAAGTACGTACAATTACAGCTCTGATCACTTCTGATCTTTCTAAGTTCGTATTTGGTACTGCTTCTTTGATTACAGCAACAACAATGTCACCAATATAAGCATAGCGTCGATTACTAGCTCCTAGGATTCGAATACACATCAGTTCGCGTGCTCCGCTGTTATCAGCTACAGTCAAATGAGTTTGAGGTTGAATCATATCATTTTTTGTTCTTTCAGTCCAAAGATTGAGGTTAAAATATTCTGTGTTCAAAAAAGGGAATATACAATTGCATTTTTTTGTTTTCATCTTAAAGACCTCTTTCCTTTAATTCTAATTATTATCTTGAATTATTATCCTGAAATAATGAATTGAGTTCGTATAGGCATTTTGGACGCTGCTATTGAAATAGCCTTTCTTGCTATATTTTCTGGGACCCCACCCATTTCATACAGTATTTTCTTAGGTTTAACAACAGCTACCCAATATTCGGGAGATCCTTTTCCCGAACCCATGCGTGTTTCAGTCGGTCTTACTGTAACAGGTTTGTCTGGAAATATGCGTACCCATATTTGTCCTCCTCGGCGAACATTTCGTGACATTGCCCGTCGTCCCGCTTCTATTTGTCTAGATGTTATCCAAGCGGGTTCAAGTGCCTGAAGAGCATATCTTCCGAAGCAAATATGATTCCCTCGATAAGATATTCCTTTCATTCTTCCTCTATGTTGTTTACGAAATCTGGTTCTTTTGGGGTTATAATTGATGGTTGTTTCTCAATTCCATCTCTATTACAGAACCGTACATGAGATTTTCATCTCATACGGCTCCTCGCGAATGAAGCAATTCTATATATATAAATCGATTTAATCAATACAATAATATGCACTAATATTCATATGTTTAATCAACGCGGGATTTTTTGAGATTTCATAGAATCCTATCGGTATATTCGACATTTTTATATTTTGTTTTGATATATATTTGATATATAACTGAATATGTATTCTTATAAAATAAACCATTTTTGTTATCCGTATATAACTAGAGAATGTTGTTTTGTTATATTATAATGTTCTAATGAATCTTTAATTTAAATTTTTTTAATTTAATTATATTACTAATATTTTATTACTAATATTTTTCTAATTATAGGATTGGCGAAAATAAAAAAATCAAAAAAAATCCAAATTCTCGCGGGCGAATATTTACTCTTTTATTATCAAATTCAAATGGAATGTAGCACACAATTCCTAAAAAAAATGAATTGTTTTTTGGTTTTTTCCGCCATCCCACCTAATTAATCATTAAGATTTGTTTTTAATAAAATCTTAAGTATTTGCAGGTTTCATCGTTCCCGCCGCTTCTCGATTAATGATTAGGTCTGAATTCTACCACGGAGCTCTTTCATATCTAATAGTAAGATTTTTTTAGAATATTTTTTTTATTTTTTCTTGAATCAATCTTCTCAGTTTTTATTGATTCAGAGCTCTTAATTAGTTTATGTTATGAATATATTGATATATATATATATCAATTTTATATTGATGCTTTATTACACTACTTTTTTTGAGATGACCCATAGACCTTTACATATTAGAATTCTATATCATTCATATATATTTTTCTCTCTTTCTTTCGCCCCTTCATTTATCCGTATATTCTTATTGCTTTACAACTAATAATATGATTTTTTTAATGTTGTACAATATTTCATACAATATTTCAGTTGATATAATAATATTATTAATATTTCTTTTTTATTTTTATATTTTATATTTCGATTTTTTGTTTTGACTAATTCTTTAGATCTAGATAATCCGAAGCGGTGAGTTGGTTATTAGTTCTTTTAAATTAATTTATACCATGAATTGGTTTTGTCGTTAAATTGGAACCGTTCTAAAAAAACTAACGAGTCGCACACTAAGCATAGCAATAGGATCAATATCAAATAATTAATTTTATTTTTTGGTCGATTCAATCTTATAAAATTGAGAATTTTGGGGGAATAAAAATCAAGTAATTTTTCATTTTTGGTTTTATTAAAAAAAAATATGGGATATTGAAGATAAAGAAAAAGATTTAATTCTTTTTTATTCTTTATTTAGAAATATCCAAACTTTGATCCCTAAAACTCCATAAATAGTTCGAACTGTATAACAACAATAATCAATTTTAGCTCGAATGGTTTGTAGAGGAACCCTACCTTCTCTTATCCACTCAACACGTGCAATTTCTTTTCCGTCGATACGTCCTGCAATTTGTACTTGAACTCCTTTTGTACCTGCTTGTTCAGTTAATTCAATAGCTTTTTTCATTGCTTTACGAAAGGAAACTCTATTCTTTAATTGTCCGGCTATAAATTCTGCAAGAATATTAGGGTGTTTATAAGCATTTGCAATTCTTGCAATAGAAATGTTTAGTTTTCGATTCACACAATTCAGTTTTTTTAGGATATTCGTCTGTAATTCTTCTATTTTTTTAGGCTTACCTTCTATTAATAATTTAGGAAATCCCATATATATTATGACTTGAATCAGATCGATTCTTTTTTGAATCTTTATCTGTCCAATTCCCTCCACACCAGAGGATACTTTTATATTTTTTTGTATATAATTTTTGATACAATCTCGTATTTTTTTATCTTCTTGTATATTTTCGGAATAATTTCTTCGTTGTGCAAACCAAAGAGAATCATGACTCTGAGTTGTACCAAGTCTGAAACCAAGCGGATTTATTTTTTGTCCCATAATTCCCCACTACTATAACATAAAATGATACGTTTTATTTGTGTAGTTTTTTTTCAAATTTTTTTTTATTTTTTCCATACATAACTCATTGACTTAGTTCATTGAAATTTTTATTGTGACTAGCAGCGACTACTGCAAAATAAACAAAAAAATAAAATAAGATATTCAACTAAATAAAGTATAAATTCGAATATTATAACCTTTTATTTATGAATTTTTTCTTTTTTATTTATGTACAAATTGCATGAATTACTAATCCATTACTATTTGTACTTTATCTTG